GCAATCCTGAGCCAAATCCTATTTTACGAAAACAAACAAGGGTTCAGAAGAAAGCGAGAATAAAAAAAGGATAGGTGCAGAGACTCAATGGAAGCTGTTCTAACAAGTGGGGTTGACTTCTTTACGTTATTACATTAACGTAATCCTTATATCAAAACTACAGAAAGGATAAACCTATATACATACGTATATGTACTGAAATCCTATCTCAAATGATTAATGACGACCCGAATCTTTATTTATTTATATTTCTATAAATAATAAATAAAAATCGAAAGAGTTGTTGTGAATCGATCCAAATTGAAGAAAGAATCGAATATTTATTAATAAAATTTATCGTACGAGAATAAAGATAGAGTCCCATTCCACACGTCAATACCGACAAGAATGAAATTTATAGGAAGAGGAAAATCCGTCGACTTTAGAAATCGTGAGGGTTCGAGTCCCTCTATCCCCAAAAAGGCCCGTTTGATTCCCCAATTATTTATCCGATCCGCTCTTTTCATTTCGTTAGCGGTTTAAAATTCGTTATGTTTTTCAATCATTCTACTCTTTTACAAATGGATCTGATTGTGGAAATTTTTTTTTTTCTTATTACAATATTTGTGATATATATGATACGCGTACAAATGAACATCTTTGAGGAAGGTATCCCCACTTCCAATTTGAATGATTAACAATACATATCATTTCTTGTACTGTATTAAAACTTATAAAGTTTTCTTTTTGAAGATCCAAGAAATTACAAGGTCTGGATAAAGCTTTGTAAGACTTTTTTTGTCTTTTTAATTGACATAAACTCAAGTTATCTATTAAAATAAGGACGATGCACGGATAATGGTCGGGATAGCTCAGCTGGTAGAGCAGAGGACTGAAAATCCTCGTGTCACCAGTTCAAATCTGGTTCCTGGCACATGATTTATTTGTATGAGTATCCGTTTTACAAATGAATTGATATGGGTCAACATACATATTCATTACTAGTCTATATCATAATAGATACTTATCTATCTAGGTGTCTGAGAATATACCCTTTCTAGAATTATAGAATAGATGAGTAAAGAGTATGTCTATAAAATCTGTAAAATAAAAAAAAATTAGATTTTACTTCCTTTTCTTTTTTATTTGTTCATACGGTGCCTCTTACCGTTCAAAAACAATGTTAATACTTTAGATATTTAATACTTCATACATATTAAAATAGAAAGGTTAAATTAATTGGTTGAAAGACTCAAAGGTATAGTCTCGCGGAGTTGAAAGGTGGGAATAACCAAGATTCATTTCAGATACAGTACAAATAAAATCCAAGCCCTCCTCTCATTTCGTTGTCTTTTCTTTTCATATTCTATTTCTTCATTTCCTCCTATGTGACTTTGTCGAACTCATTTAAGTTTTGTGCGTGGTACATAGTTCATGATGCGAAACTCTTTTAGGTCATCCTAATACTAATTGTATTTTTTTAATTGTCTTGTTTTTTTTTTTATTTATCCTTTTTATTTCTATTTTTTATTGTTTCTATTTTTATATATTATATATTTATTTATTTGAATAGAAACAATTTTTTTTTTATTCTATTTATTTTGTATTATTTATTTGTATTTGATTTATATTTTATTTTGTTTTATTTAGCCCATTTAGAATAGAATGCGAATGAGACTTCCATTACGCTCTTTGGTCTATAAGAGAACGTACAAACATTATTTGAATACCTGGAGTTGTAGAAGTGAAAATTAGTTTCTTATTTTATTATTTATATTTAATGAGCATCCTGTATTTCATAAAAATTCGGGGCAATATAATCCTTACGTAAGGGCCATCCTATCCAACTTTCGGGCATTAAGATACGTTTCAGACGTGGATGATTATCATAAAAGATTCCCAACATATCATAAGATTCCCTTTCTTGAAAATCCGCACTTTTCCAAACCCAGAAAACAGACGGAATTCTAGGATTCCACCTTGGGGCAAATACTTTTATACATACCTCTTCTGGTTGATCTATACCATAAGCTATTCTCGTAAGATGATACACACTAGCTAACAGTCCGCCCGGTGCTACATCATAGGCACATTGGGAACGTAAATAATTGTAACCATATACATATAAAATGACAGCAATGGAATGCCAATCCCCAGGCTTTATTTGTAAAGTCTCTATTCCTTGGTAGTCGAAGCCCAAAGATCTATGAACTAACCCATGTTTGGCTAGCCAAGCAGACAAACGACCTTGCATCTTTTTTATCTCCCCCACATTTTGATTTGTATAAAACTTTTATTTGTCTCTATAAGTTAAGTATTTCACATTTACGATGAAATTTATGAAAATTATTGTTTGTTATTATGTAAAAAAATGTGAAAAAAAAAAAATCCTGCCTAATTCACTAATTCGGGGGAAGATACCGAACTCTTGTTGTATTTGAAAAATATTTCAAGAGGGATCTCCGAAGTCGATGTAGATGGTGGTTGATCGAGTAATCCTCGATCATAATTTCCAGTATGA